GCCCTAGGCCCTTTATTAGTTAGGCCTGGTAACGCTCCCAGACGGCGTATTTTTTTGAAACGAGGTCCCCGGTAACGTGACATAAAGACTCCTTATGGTTATTTCAAATGAATTTTATTCTTTTTTTGTTCAGTAATTTTTTATTTTTTAACTGTAAACTAAAACGGAACTAAATGAAAGGAAGTTTACTCAATTAGCGTACTTGTGTACTCTAAAAGAGAATGAGATTAATTGGATAAATATACAGACCCCCTTCGAATGTCTATTATAGGAAAAGGATTCTTTTTCCTGACACCTGACAGAGTTAGAGTTCGAAGCTATTATATAAATTTCTAATTTTTGTATTTGGAAGGGGTGGACGATACCCTTTCAACATTTTTTAATTTTAAAGGGGCATTCTCAATCGTGGAAAAGTTTAATAAATAGGAAAAGCCGGCTATCGGAATCGAACCGATGACCATCGCATTACAAATGCGATGCTCTAACCTCTGAGCTAAGCGGGCTCACATAACATTCATTTTCTATGCATAAGAATTCAATAAAATACCAATAATACCAATTCCATTAAAGTATTGGTATCTTTTTTACTAAAAATTATTTCTTATCTAATCAGAATCCAATCCTAGATAAAAGAATAGAATATCAAATTTTAACTCGAATCTTACTAACTAAAAATCAAATCAATTTTTCATTTTATAGAACATAACAATTAATAGAATAATCAAAAATTTAGAAGTTGAATTTCTTTATCACGACTAAATTTCTAGTATTATCAATATTTATAAATATGAAATTAGTTCTATTTTTAGATATTCAGAAAGAAAAGGATATAATATATTATTAGGTATGATAGTCACTCTTTTGCGATAACTAAATTAGTTCCATTTTTCATTTTTGAATTCAAATGACATTTGCTAACATTTGCAATTTAGTACACTTCTTCTAGAGATTAGTTTGAGATTCTTTTTTTTTATATTTTTTTTATATTATCTAGGAATGATTTGTTCTAACTAATGAGACATTCTTCCGCTTTCATTCCTAAGGATGTAAGTAGTAAATGCGGAAATTAAGACGACAAAAAAAATCGACCGTTCAAGTATGCAAAAGGTTCCGGTAAGGGTGGCAGATAAATAGATAAATAGATATATATCAATCTATATTGAATTGTGTATACAGAAATGATAAAATCCTAGTTAGTTTTAGTTGGACCAAATAAGGGTTTCCTAGTGAGGATTGGTAAGAAATCAAAGAGGAGAAAACACTTTTTCGAGATAGGAATCCGTATCTAATCAATTCAGGATCTAATTAACTCAAGGGTTCCAGTAGAAATAAAATAAGAGGCGGAGCGACCTCACAATAAACTACTAATCTAAAAACAAAAAGAGGGGATATGGCGAAATTGGTAGACGCTACGGACTTAATTGGATTGAGCCTTGGTATGGAAACCTACTAAGTGCTAATTTTCAAATTCAGAGAAACCCTGGAATTAATAAAAAGGGCAACCCTGAGCCAAATCCTAAAAAAAAAAGCAAAAAGAAAAGAAAGGCTCACAAAGAAAAAAAGGATAGGTGCAGAGACTCAATGGAAGCTGTTCTAACAAATGGAGTTGATTGCGTTGGGAAAGAAACCTTTTCACCAAAAATTCCGAACGGATGAAGAATAAAGGTATATATAGACTGTATCAAATGATTCACCCACAGCCTGTAGATCTTTTCACGAAATGATTAATCGGACGAGAATAAAGAGAGAGTCCCGTTCTGCATGTCAATGCCGACAACAATGAAATTTATAGTGAGAGGAAAATCCGTCGACTTTAAAAATCGTGAGGGTTCAAGTCCCTCTATCCCCAAAAAGCCTATTTTACTTTCCCGACCCTTTTCCACCCTTTTGTTTTTTAGAGGTTGAAAATTCCTGATGCACCCGCCCCATGCTATATTATATTTGTATTTGATTCGTTTATAAATAATAAATAAATCTGGGCAGAAATGCCTTTCTCCATAGAATAGTATATATAAATGAACATCTTTGAGAAAAACCCCATTTCAACGAATAGGACCTAGATAAAACTTTGTAACCTTCTTGCGTACTGTTTACTGTTTACTGTTAATTGACAAAGACCCCATACTCTAATAGTATAAGGATACTACGTTGGGACTGGTCGGGATAGCTCAGCTGGTAGAGCAGAGGACTGAAAATCCTCGTGTCACCAGTTCAAATCTGGTTCCTGGCACATGATCATGATATAGAATTCTATACCCTTTCATTTCTTTTTATTTTGTTTCATATTTGATTTATTCATTCCTATCCACATAGCTTTCTAAAACCTTCTAAGTAATGTGCGTCATACAAAATGAAGTAAAACTTTATGATGCGGAACTCTCTTGGTTCATCCTATTGTTTTTGTTTCGACTCGTATGAAATAAGTATCTTATAAACCAAATAACCGGGATGTGAGAATCAATGAATTCCTAATTCTCCTTTTTGTTGTCTTTTTTTTTGA